CTAATTCAAACCCCTCCGGTAAAATAAGAACAGCCCCCACATTCAAACCCCCCTTCTTACCATTAGCAAGGACTTGTTTCACTTGCTTATCATAAGGAATCCGAACAACTGCTTCAAATACAGTATCAGGAAGTACTGCTTGTGGAACCTCAATATCAACAGGTTTATTAGCTAAATGACAATTGGCACATACAATGCGCCCGGTCGCTTCTCGTGGATTTTCATAACCCTGCTGCGCAAAAACGGGATATGCACTTGAAACGGATGTCCGCGTTATGATATATATCATAAGCGATACGGAAATAGATCGAGTAATATGTTCCTTTATCCAAGAAAAAGTATTTCTAATTTGCATGGTCTAATCATTGGTCTGAAAATTTCTACAATAAATTTGGTAGGTCGCTAGTATGGTTTCCTATCCACGATTCTGCTATTTATTGGAATCATTTTACATTTTACTGGAATACTATAGTATAAAAAGAGTAGTCTAAAAGTAGTATGAAAACCCCCAGGATAGAATGTTTTTAATACTTCTGTAGAACTACAAAGCAAGAAACGTTCTAATTGGTGGGGGATCATTTATCAATCATTCATTGAATGATAAATAACTACAAGTGATGGAGATACACGATTTAAATAATGAAAAATCCAATATTTAAAAACAGTATCGAGAATAACTGGAAAAGTAGAAACAAGACCAGATATAATTTGATCATTATGACCAAATCCAAAATCTTTGTACACAGAACCGATCATTAGTTCCCACCCGTGGGGGGAATGAAATCCGATACATAAATCGGTTAATAAAAGAATCGAAAAGGCTTTTACTGTATCACTTAAATTATATAGAAATTCTTGAGCCCAAGAGTTAAGAATAACAAGTTCTTCATTACCTAAAATAGAATAACCACTTAGAATAACAAAACAGATTATATTTGTAGAGAAGTGTAAAATTGTATGGATACAATCCTCATTGTGTATCTTGATTAATTGGATCGTTTCTTTGTGGATTCCTATAATAAGCTTTTGGAGATAGGTTTCCGAGTATTCCTTGATCATTTCTTCCAAGAAGAGGATTTCTTCTAATTCTATGTACTTTTCTAGAATCCCTTTTTCTTGAATATCATTCAAAAAATTTTCGGATTGGCCGATATTCGCCCAATTAAGAATCCAAGATTCCATACTTTTAGTAAATGATAGAGAAATCCACCAGGGCAGAAATATTATAGATGCAAGATACAAAAGAGGAGTGAATGCTTTCTTTTTTGCCATTTTCGCCTGTTACTTTGAAATTAACCCACTCCATTTATCGACTTTATGTGATATGTGATCGAATATTTCTTTCAAACATGAGTTCTAGACAAGACATCAAACCTATTCATCTATTTTATTTGTGATTTTGTTTTGAATCTAGTTTGAATCTAGAAAGAATACATAAATAAACTAAGACTCCACTTCGAATTCGACTGAATAAATAATAAAAAAAAAGTGTTCCCAGATATCTCAATTCATCAAATTCCAAACAAAAGTCTCCTTTAGATGAATGGGCGCAAGAAGTACTTTAAAGAATGAATATTCTTGAGATCAGGATTCTTGCAGTTTTACCTCCTGCTGAGAAAGCATTCGTTCTTCAGGGCAGTTCCTGTTCTCAAAATCAAAATACTTCAATTGGTACGCGCAAGAAATAGGCTAATTCCGCGGCTTTTTGTTCAATTTCTCGTGGAGTCAAATTCTCATCAGTACGGGTCAACGGAATAGCCCCCCGGCCTCTGATATCCATATAAAGGATACGACGAGCATAAATACCCTCTTTAACTTCTATTCGAACGGATTGAATATCTTTTATATGGAATCGGAGGAATATGCGACGATTTTTTCCAGGAAATCCCCAACGAAAAATACACACTATTTCTTCCTTTCTATCGAATCGATCATAACCACTACCTACATTCCAGGAAATTGTGCACCACAAATAGGAACTAATAAAGAGACCCGCGATTCCATAGAAAGACATCACGATCCCCTGTGGAAAAAAAAGGATTTCCTGAGACGGAACAAAAGATATCAAATTTCTACCAAGAAAGCTGGAAGTTCCAACCAACAAGAATCCCAATGAACCTAAAAAAACGACAAGGGCCCAGCCAAAATTACTTAATTTGCGAGACCCCATTATAAAATCTATCCATATATGTTCTGATCGCCAACTCATACTTCATCCCATTGCATTTTATTGAAATTGAGAGAATACCCCAAATTATTTTTACTTGACTTTTTTGTTTCCGAATGCACTTTCATCAACTAGCACTAGTTTGATGTGAACTAGCACTAGTTTAATGGGAACTTTTAGGAGGAATTCATCAAATTGTTTAGATCTAAAATACTAACATACCCCGCATATGATCCCAATATACATATTGATATACACATAGATCCATCAACTTTACATTTTAGGCATCCAGTGATCCTGATCTATTTGAAACTGGCTATCAGTTACCTATAGATCATTTTCGGCAGGCATAAGAGCTTTTTCCTTTCTGTTCGGCGGAAATCCCATGTTTTACCCTATTTTATTTTCCGAACTAAATATCCGTGTTATGCTACAAGTCTAAGTTTCAAAAAAAAAAAATGAATGAGATTGGGTCCACTCAGATCTAAACAATCTTGTTTTTTTGAACATGAAGAAATAAAGAAGCCATTGCAAGTGCCGGAAATACTAGGCCTACTAAAGGCACAAAAATAGAGGGAAAATTCAAAGTTGTCATAAAATGGGGTACCTCGATTTATTATTTGTACCTGTTCTTCTTTTTTTTTTATCATATATCATATATTATATTTATACTAATTATAAATAATTATTAATTAACTTTGAAAATTCTTATTTAGAGATAATTCTTATTTAGAGATATAAGTATCTAAGTGAGTATATAGACTAAGTCCAAGGAATGTAGAACTAAAGAAATGGACTTTTTCATCTATCTACATGAAAGATACATATGATAATCTAAATCCATTTTCTTTTTCTTCATTTCTTTGTGTTTTGGTCTTATCTTCGAATTTAATAAAGAAATAGTTTCTTACAAATTATCAAAAGATTCGCGACACAACGGGGATTTTTAGTGAAAACAGAATTTTCGGGAGATGGAGAAAGGTACAAAACTATATATCTATTTTTCTATATTTGAATTTAATTATATACATAAGATGAAATTCGTTTTATTTTCCTAATTTCACGAAAGGACGAACTCACGTTTTTATCTTGTTGGTTCGGATAAGTTAACTACTTGTTTTTGTTTGCTACAATTGAACATTGAACTTAGTTCGTTCTACTTGATTGAATTGGAATTCAAAGGAAAGAAGGCGTGGAGCTTAAATAACTCACTCAGAACGCTTTTTAAAAGATTACGCGGTACGATTAAGTCGAATAAGCCCTTCTGGAATAAATATTCAGCCGCTTGTGAACCTTCGGGTACTGTTTTATTCAATGTTTGTTCAATTACCCTTTTACCCGCAAATGCAATGTAGGAATTTGGTTCGGCAATAATAATATCTCCCAACATACCAAAACTAGCCGTTACCCCGCCAGTAGTAGGGGATGTAAGGATTGATACATACAATAACTTTTTATTTGATTGATAATCAAATAAAGCAGACGATATTTTAGCCATTTGCATCAAGCTCAAACTCCCTTCTTGCATGCGCGCTCCCCCCGAAGCGCACACTATAATAAGAGGTAGAAATTGATTGGTAGCGTATTCAATCAAACGGGTTATTTTCTCCCCGACTACAGATCCCATACTACCCCCCATAAACTGAAAATCCATAACCCCAATTGCTACGGGAATACCATTTAGTTGACCTACGCCTGTTTGAACAGCCTCGGTTAATCCTGTCTTTCTTTGATAAGAATCAATACGATCTTTATATGGCTCCTCCTCCGAATGAAATCCAATGGGATCCAGAGAGACCATGTCTTCATCCATAGGGTCCCAAGTACCGGGATCGATCAAAACTGCGATTCTTTCTGAACTACTCATTTTCAAATGGTATCCACACTGTTCACAAATATTCCTTTTTGATTTCAAAAATTTCTTATAATTTAATCCATAACAATTTTCGCATTGAACCCACAAATGCCTATATTTTTGAGTTGCATCAAGATCACTAGACCTTTCTCTTAGGGTTAAATCACTACTTTTCGCGCGGGTTCGTATATTGGACCCCCCGCCTTCACTACTGGTTTTACGTTTATCAAAAACGCACCTAGAAATGTAACCATCACTACTATCACTTACAATGGACGTATCAATACAGATTTGAGACTCAAGATAACTGTCAATGCAACTAGTAATGTGATTATTCCAACTAGATTGAGTATCGTACATGTAACGATTGTATAAGGAATCTTCATTCGTAGATCCCTTATTCAGATTACTATAATTGCGATAACTAGAAAAAGAACTTTCTAGTTCACTCAGAAAAGAACGGTCGCTGTCAATCTCAAAAATTTGATTTTCTATATCAAAATAGATAGAATAACAGTCTCCATTACTATCCCTAACTAAAAAAGTATCATTAGAGATGAAATTCCGAATGTCTTTGATGCCAAATAAACGACTAACATCACTGTAACTAGAATTGCCACGACCCCTCCAACTATGGATGTTTTTAGCCCTACCTTTTTGATTAGGATCTTCAATCTCACTAGTCTTTTTAAAAGGACTAAGATTGTACGTTAATTTCTTTATTCCATACCTGCACTTATTAAACACCGTCGAATTAAACCACCATCTTTCCATTCTTTCCATAGAGTTTTCTTGCCCCCTATTGGTACTATTTGTATAAAAATACAATCGATGAATAGTCATTCGGTCCACAATTCTTTATTTTTATAAAAATATCTTATTTCCTATCAAACTAAACATAGAAATTCAATTACTACTAATAGCTAATAGGTAGTGTGAATAGGAATTCTCTTTTGTGGAAATCGGGGGTAAGACTTC